CATTTCTCCTACTCGTTGTCCCCCTTGCTTTGCCCTTCCTCTAAGGGGTTGTTGTGTAACAAGTGCGTAATGTCCACTAGAACGTCCATGGATTTTATCATCAACTTGATGAATTAATTTTAAAATATAGGACTTTCCTATTAAGACAGGTTGTTCAAAAGGATTTCCTGTTCTTCCATCAAATATTCTGCTTTTTCCCGGATATTCCGGTTCAAATACCCATGGATTTTTTGTTTGCTTACTGGCTTCATATAATTCAGAAAACACTAGCTTTCTCGAAGCCTCTTGCTCATATCTCTCATCAAAAGATGCTATTCTATAATGTCTTTTTAACAGATCTCCCGCTAACCCGAGCGAACATTCAAATATCTGTCCCACATTCATTCGTGATGGTACTCCTAATGGGTTGAAGACCATATCAACAGGTGTTCCATCTTGCAAATAAGGCATATCTTGTCTAGACAAAATTTTGGAAATGATACCTTTATTCCCATGTCTTCCAGCTACTTTATCACCTACTTTGATTTCACGTTTCTGTGAAATATATACACGAATCATTTCTAAATTATAACTGGAACCCCCCCTTTTCCGGATCCATCTCACGTCAATAACGCGCCCTCTTCCGCCTATAGGTAGTTTTAGAGAAGTTTCTTTTGCAGTGGATACCTGAATTCCAAGAATGGCTCTTAATAATCTATCCTCTGGAGCATACGAGGATTCGTTTGCCGTCTGAGGCCTTAATTTTCCTACTAAAATATCACCTGTTTCTACCCAAGATCCCAGCATCACAACTCCATTTCTGTCTAAATTGCGGAGTAAATGAGCCTCCAGATGTGGTATTTCCCTAGTGATTCTTTCAGGTCCTTGGCTTGTCATATGAGTCTGAATTTCATATTTCCGGATGTGAAAAGAAGTATAAATATCTTCATATACCAAACGTTCGCTAATTAGTACTGCGTCTTCAAAATTGTAACCTTCCCATGGCATATAAGCTACTAATACGTTTTTTCCTAAAGTGAGTTCCCCACCAACTGTAGCCGCACCGTCCGCTAAAATTTGTCCCTTTTTAATGCATTTACCTCGCGAAACCTGAGGTTTTTGATGCATACAAGTATTTTTGTTGGAACGTTGACAGATAACTAATGGAATACTTATAGTAGTGTCTCCATTACTTGCAAAAATAATCTTGTGAGGATCAGTATAAATGATCTTTCCCTCGTGTTCGGCTATAGCGGAAACCCCCGAATCTAGAGCCGTTTGACGTTCCAGTCCAGTTCCAACAATGCACCTCTCGGACTGAGAAAGCGGAACTGCTTGGCGCTGCATATTAGAACTCATTAAAGCCCGATTCGCATCATTATGCTCGATAAAAGGAATGAGAGAAGCTCCAATAGAAAAATATTGGAAGGGAAAAATACTTCTAAGATGAATCTGTTCCCATGCAATAGTCAGGAACTCTTGACGGTATCGAGCTGGAACAACCTGTTCTTCCTGAATACTCTGATTCAAGGCCAAAGAATTTCCAGCTGCTACCCTATAATATTCATCTCTATTTGGTGATAAATAAACTATCTGTGCCTCCTTTTTTGATCTTTCAGATATTTCATAAAAAGGACTCTTTATGGATCCCCAATGGCCAATCCTCACATGAATGGCTAAGGATCCAATAAGTCCAACATTGATTCCTTCGGACGTATCAATTGGACAAATACGTCCATAGTGGCTAGGATGAATATCTCGTATCCGAAAACTAGCAGTTTTACCCGTCAATCCTCCAGGACCCAAATAACTCAATTTTCGCCCATGAACAATTTGTGTCAATGGATTAGTTCGATCCAAAACTTGAGATAAAGGATGTAGGCCAAAAAACGATTCATAAGTGGTTATTAATGAAGTTGAAGTTACCAAATTTTGAGGAGTCGGTATCAATTTATGACGAATTGCTCCAGATATAGTTCCTCGAACTGCGTTTTCTAAACGAACAAGAGCCAGTCCAAATTGATCCTGTAACAAGTCCGCTATAGAACGAATACGTTTATTTTTCAAGTGATTCATATCATCAAGTGTACCCATTCCAAATTTCATTCCGATCAAATGATCCACAGCAGCCAATACATCTCGTGGTAACAAAAATGTATTGTTCTGAGGTATATCAAGATTCAGTCTACGGTTCATATTTCGTCGACCAATCCTTCCTAATTCACATCTTTGTTGAAAAAATTTCTTTTGTAATTCCTTACATAAGGACTCAGAAAATATCGGATCCCCGCCTACACAAGCAAATTGTTGATAAAATTCCAAAATAGCACTTTCTTTTGACCCAATCTTTTTTTTCTCCTTATCATTCAGATTAAGGAAAGACAAGAAAATTTCAGGGTAACAAACATTATCCAGAATTTCTCTTAGATTCGAACCCATAGCCGACGATAGAACTAGAATAGATATTTTTTGTTTCCTACTCACACGGGCCCATATCCTTGATTTTCTATCAATCTCTAATTCTGATCTCCCCCCCCAATCTGATATTATGATGCTGGTATAGACAGAAATTCCGTTATGGTCCAATTCTGAACGGTAGTAAATACCAGGACTTTGCAATATTTGATTGATCACAATTCTGTATATTCCATTTACTATAAAGGTTCCCAAGGAATTCATTATTGGAATGTTTCCAATAAAAATGGTTTCTTCTTGCATATCTCTACCGGTTTTCCAAATTAATCCCGCGGGTACATATAATTCAGAAGAATATGTGAGTGATTCATACACAGCATTTCTTTCGTTTATCAAGGGTTCCACCAATTGATATCTTTCTACAAATAATTTAAATTCAATTTCTTGATCTGTGTCTTCAATTTTCGGAAACTTATGAAATTCTTCCGTCAAGCCCTCATTAATAAACCTACAAAATCCCTCAAATTGGATCTGACTAAATCCAGGTATTGTGGACATTCCCTCATTTCCATCATTCCAGAGCATCTTAATTTTCAGTTTCCCCTTTATCGAAAAATCCCATTATTAGCTCATTATTTATCGAACCATATGGATCGATTTCGCAATGATGGAATGTATATTCTGTTTACTGAATCACATGAAATTTTAGACAACCCCGTAAATGTACTTCATACGTATGAGAACGGAAATGAGACAGAGGAATGAAGAGCATTTTCGACGCAAGACAAGTTCGAATTTGCGACAGGTACAAATGGAAATGAATTTATAAAGCATTCCCAGAATAATTTCGTCACTTACACTTATGGAGTCTTATATAGAATATAAAAATTCATCCAACTTCTACCTATTATTATGATAATACGATTAGATTGATTGGGTACCAAAAAAATAAATGGATTCAGAATGAAATCGAATCTCTATGAATGAGATAAAGAAAGCCAGTAGTAATATGGTTTCCCCTTTAGTTAAAGTTAATTTTTTTTCATGTTGAAAAAAAAAAATTTCGGATTTTTTGACTTTTACTATATATAATATATGGATTTATGGAATATGATTGAATTGCGTAATAGGAATAATATTTCCTAAGTAAAGTATATGCCGGTATAGCTATCCACCTATCCACATATCTCATCTCATCTTTTTTTTATAGCAATTTTGCTTGTGGCAACAGAAGTCAGGTCACACTATATCATAATTTCCACTTTTTCTATTGTATTATAGAAAACGAAAAAAAAAAAGCACGACGATTCCCTATAAGGATATGGGATATGTACATAAAAAAGACTCGTCCCGGTATATGTGTAACAATTTTTGTTTTTGGGGTCTGGTCTGGGTTTACATATACACATATCATATATATTGTTATATTTAAATTGATTTGTTATGCCAGTAAGGAAAGGCAACAATTTGAGATACAAATTGAAGAACTTTTCACTAATTCAAAAAAAAAAATAGTTAATGGTTCCAATTTGCACTAAATTTTTCAGTCTGTGACCGAAAATCCATTTTTTACCTTCTCGATGGAAAGAGAAGGGGAGTTTTTAAGGGGTGTGATAACCAATCGAAGAGAATAATTGGATTGGATAAAAAAAAAAAAGAAAAGAATTAGTAATAGAATCTTAGTAAAAGAATATGGATGAATACTCTTTTTTTACCTATTTTATATTTTTTTTGAGATTTGGATCGGATTTGGCGACATGGCCAAGTGGTAAGGCAGGGGACTGCAAATCCTTTATCCCCAGTTCAAATCTGGGTGTCGCCTGATCAACAAAAAACGGGGGATTTCTTATTCTACTGATTTAATTCGACGAATTTTGTCCCCGGAGCCGGAGAAGTATAAGCCTATCGATAGTTTTTTTTCTCAAAATCTGGTCCTTGGGTGTGGCTCAAACCGATACAAATAGGGATGAAGTGAGTCTTACTTAGTAATATGATTGACTCTCACTATTTTTTTTTCAAAAAAAAATAGTGAGAGTCAATTCTGGGATTCAGAACGACGAAAATCGGAGGTCGAAAGTATCCAAAGGTTCCTAAAAGACAATCCATTTTTCTCCTAGGATTGAAGAAGAGATTGTACGAAAGAGTATCAAGAATTCCTAATTATTTTTCACTACCATTACTAAAATTGTATCTACTGACTCCATCTGGAATTAGATTGGATAGGCTGATGGGAAATCCATTTAAGAGTTGTGGAAAGGATTGAAGAAACTTTGTATCCAGACTCACGAGGGTCTCTGAGTAATCAAACATTCAATCAGGATAGTCGGTCAACTCTTATTTTTATAGAGTAAAAGTAAAAGTCGAAAAAAAAAGGGTAACAAACAATAGGTCTTAGTATTCCCACATGTTTCATTTCATTAGGATAGAAGTATTCCTTTGCTATCTAATTTTTAAAGAAAAGGTATGTGTATCATATCTGTACTTAATACTTATACTTCAAAATTCTACCAGAAATCTTAGAATATTGTTACAAGTAGATTCATTGGATTGGTTCATTAATAGCTTTAAGTCAGAATTATATTTTGACTCTGCGCCATTAATTCCACTATGATTATTGATCAATAATTAAATAATTCCTTCATAGAGATAGGAGACATAATTCATATGGATATTGTAAGTCTCGCTTGGGCTGCTTTAATGGTAGTCTTTACATTTTCCCTCTCACTCGTAGTATGGGGAAGGAGTGGACTTTAGGGAGGGGTACTACTAGTTTTTTAATTTAATTGTATGAATTGTTTAATTGAGCGTTTTGCGAAGCTTTTTATTTTTTAAGAATGTCTCTGTTTCAAAATTATACTGAAATACAGTAATGAATAAGAAAATACAATAATGAATAATAACCATTCGATCAAACAATGAATGATTACTTTATTATAGTTCTATTTCGAAACTCAAATCTACGCATGATAGGAAAATTTTTTCAACCGGATTCTTCCTAAACATTCTATTTTAATAAACCAGTTCTTACCAGAATTATGGATATTACAATGAACAAAAACCAGAAATGGGTTTTTTATTTTTTTCTTTATTTGTTTCCCTCTTTTTTTACTTTTACTGTTCTAAGAGAACATAAAGTCGTTCCGCTAATCTAATTAGATTATGGCAATACATACTTTCTATTGGAAGTGAAGTGACTAGTTGTTGTCCAAACCAAAGAAAAGAGGTTCTACACATAAAAAGATTAGATCCTTCTTTCGTTGCACGATTCACGTATCGTGTATTTCACCTTTCTTTTAGACTCCTCTCCATTCCATTTTTTATGCTTTTTTGACTCATCTCATGTCTTAAGCATAAAAAATGGAATGGAGAGGAGTCTACTCTATTAACCTATTCCCTTTTACAAATCTGAATAAATTATCATAGAATAGAACTCCACGGATCATGTTTTCTGTTAATGGATCAAGCAATAGCTTCTTGTGGTGGGAAATCTAAAAAAAGAAAAAGATTCTTTGGTTTCGTTTTCTTTTCTCTTTTTTTATTTATTTTTAAATTTATAATAGATTAGTATACGCCCATATTATTCTTGCTCCATTGATTCTTTTGATGGATCTCAGGATCTATCCTATATAAATAAATTCTAAAATAGGTTAAGAATTAGAACAGTTGGCCTTCGATTATTTTGGATTGATCGAAATACACACAGGTAAATGTAGCCAAAAAAAAAGAATTGGGCTGCTATTTTGATGTACTATTTAGATATACATCTAATCCATGTACATACATATTGTATATTGATCTAGATATGGGCTTTTTTTTTATAGGAAAAAGTCTATATCCGTATACAATACAACTTTCTATGAAAATAATGAATATGATAATATATACTATATAATAGTATATAACTATACCATACTATCTAGGCTTAGATACTACTATCTCAGATACTTATGATTCCAGCCAGATCATTTCGTTTAAGACTTGAAGTTTGAATTCCTTTCTTCAATCATTGATAAGAACTAATAATTCAAGTTTCAATCAAATTAGTCATTTTGACTGACTGTTTTTACGTAGATGATAAGTAAAAAAGCAGTAGGAACTAGAATGAACAGTGCAGTAGCAATAAATGCGAGAATATTTACTTCCATAATCTCATTTTTTTTTACTTCGCAATAACTCGGGATCTAATCCCATAGAGATGAGAAATTGGATTCCTGTAAATTCAATGGGATGAATTGCATTCGGATCAGTATTATGAATAACAATATATGATCTATCAAATAAATTCATCGTCGAGAATTGAATAGTATAACATAGTAAGATCCTTTATCTATACTAAATCTGAAAAAGGATTCTTTATTGGATCAGGAAATTTACATCCTTTTCCACTTTTTCTTTTCTATAAATAACCCAACCCTATCGTCTTCCCTATATATTCCTCCTTCGTTATATTATACTTATACATACAATTATGAGGTATTATATGACTGGTATGGTATTCTATGGATGACACACAGATCCAAAGAAAAGAGTAGGAGTGAGATGGAAAAAGGACGAGTTAAGTAGAAAAAATCGAATATAATTCCAATGAATTTAATAAAAAGGAGTGTTACTCGTTCTCCTCTTTTATTTTATTAATATTTCTTCCTTCAATTGGGACTGGAACTGTAAGGCATACATAAAAAATTGAGTGTGCAATTTAGTTTATTTGAATGAAAATGAGATAGATTGTTTCCAATTAGTCATTGAGGATACCCCCCCCCAAAAAAAAAGTTGGAGCTCAAAGGGGTTTTCATTTACCCTGACAAGTACTCTGTCGAGGCACTTATGTTAAGTTCGTTGTGTCTCGTACAATAAACGAATACAATTTGCATATGTACTCCGGTAAAAAGGGGTACTCTTTTCTATTTTATTCATCAAGAATATTGAAAAACAAAAGTGGACAAGTATCTCTTAAATTCAAATAGTAAAGTAAATATAAGAATACTACCGATTGTACGAATCTAACTATTATGTTATGTCTCTCTCTTATCAATCGGCATTAATGAAAGAAATGGAAATTCCCGTATTTGTCTGATGATAAATACGAAATAAAAACAAAAGAAATAG